GCCACAAATTCCATCCCCAAAGACCATATTTTGACTGGGCTTCAACTATATCAACTGTACTTAAACTGTTAGATAATCATAGTCGACGCTAACATCACTGTTCCCGTCGCTATTACAGAACCGTACATGAGATTTTCACCTCATACGGCTCCTCATAGGTCACAAAAAAATCTAAAGACCTTTCAACATTTTTTATCTTGATGTGTTTGTAGGATCGATAGAGAGTCAAACTCTTATCTTATCCTAAGGCCTAGAATTAGACCAATGGAATTCTGTCTGCTAGATTTATAATAAAAAAGTGCTTCTGAATTGATCTCGTCTTTTAATAATTTTCATTTTTCTTTGTTGATTAATAACTTTATCCTTGAATAAAAAAAGACTTTTTAGAGGAATATCACATATATATTTCAACCTATCATTTTCGATTACGAAAAATAAGTAGACATTGCATAAAAAAGAATTTTATTTCTCTAAATAAAATAAAAATACAAATAGTTATGAATAAAAAAAAAAAAAAAGATCTCTTTTTGCAATTCTAGTCTTTCTATTTTATTTCGCTCCTATTCTCCTTTCTCAGAAAAAAAGGGACATTACCCAAAGTAAAAGATTTCTTCGTTCTTGATAGTTATTTACTTAATCGGTGGATAGGAACATACTCTGGATCGAAATCGCGGGAAGTACTTCTTAATTATTTCTACCAACTTAAAGTCCCAATTCGAATTACTTTTCTATAAAGAAATATCCAGTTGGATATTTTACAGAATCTCCATTACTAATCCTTTGTGTATCTTGGTCTTCCTAACCATCCACTCGTTTTTTTGAATCTCCCAATTAAGGTAATACATCTATACTAATAGAAATAGATAGTAAAAACCCCATACAGTTGATCTTTTGAACCCGCTTCAAGCGATGATGACTAATCAACCAATCTTGGGGTAAACAGTCTCCACTGCTTATGTTTTAATTCTTGTACATAGGAAATGAGATTGAATTCCTTTAACAGCAAATTTGAAAGCCGTTTTATTTCACTCATATAACTATCTGGTTTACTTTATCAACCCCTATGATGAATAAAAATAAAAAAAAAATCAAAAATAGATATAGATATTCAACGCATTTCACTTTCTTGCTAGAAAGAAAACTTTCTATAAAGAAAATAAATAGGGGAAATTTGATGTCTCACCGAATCACACGTAGAGATATTGATAATACACATAGAGTTAATGGTATTTCATAACTAATTGATTGAGCAGCAGCTCTTAATCCACCTAAAAAGGAATATTTATTATTTGATCCATATCCCGACATAAGAAGTCCAACGGGAGCAAGACTTGAAACAGCGATCCATAAAAAAACACCAATACTGAGATCGGCTAGAATAAGGCGATAACTAAAAGGAATTACTGAATAACTTAGTAAAATGGATATGACTGCTATAGATGGCCCGATACTGAATAAACGAGTATCTCCTCTAGATGGAAGAAGATTCTCTTTGAAAAGTAGTTTTGTACCATCTGCTAGAGCTTGAAGAATTCCCAAAGGCCCAGCATATTCGGGTCCAATACGTTGTTGTATTCCTGCAGATATTTCTCTTTCTAACCAAACAATTACTAGTACACCTAGTGTGATTCCTAATACAAGAGTGAAAATAGGTACGAGTATCCATATGATCCCATACACTTCTTTTAAGGATTCCAATCTGGAAAAAGAATTGATAGCTTGTATTTCTGTTGTATCAATTATCATTTCAACGATCAACTTCTCCCATAATGATATCTATGCTACCTAGTATCGTCATAATATCAGCCAATTTCATTCTTTTAACTAACTGAGGAAGAATTTGCAAGTTGATAAAACCCGGTGGTCGAATTTTCCATCTCCAAGGAAAAACACTCTGATCTCCTATCAGAAAAATTCCCAATTCTCCTTTTGGTGCTTCGACTCTTACATAAAGTTCTTGCTTAGACAATTCAAAAGTTGGAGAAGGTTTTTTACTAATAAATCGATAGTCAAAATCATTCCATTCGGGGTCTTTTATTCTACCAAAGCGTCGAATTTCTAAATTCTCATAGGGTCCCCCTGGAATTCCTTCCAGAGCCTGTTGGATAATTTTTATGGATTCTGTCATTTCACTGATTCGTACTAAATACCGAGCTAATGAATCCCCTTCTTTTTGCCATTGAATCTCCCAATCAAATTCGTCGTAAGACTCATAACGATCAATTTTACGAAGATCCCACTGTATTCCGGAAGCTCGTAGCATTGGGCCCGATAAACCCCAATTTAGTGCTTCTTCTGCGCCAATAATGCCTACGCCTTCAACTCGTTCTAAAAAAATAGGATTCCGCGTAATAAGCTTTTGATATTCAGCAACCCCGGTTAAAAAATAATCGCAAAAATCCAAACATTTATCTATCCAGCCATGAGGTAGATCAGCAGCTACTCCTCCGATACGAAAATAATTATGCATCATGCGCATACCGGTAGCAGCTTCGAACAAGTCATATATTAACTCTCGTTCTCGAAAAATATAGAAGAAAGGGGTCTGTGCCCCAATATCTGCCATAAACGGGCCAAGCCATAACAAATGAGAAGCGATACGACTTAACTCCAACATAATAGCTCTGATATAGCTAGCCCTTTTAGGTACTTGAATATTGCCTAGCTGTTCGGGTCCATTTACGGTTATTGCTTCTGTGAACATAGTAGCTAAATAATCCCAACGCGTTACATAAGGCAAATATTGTATAATTGTTCGATTTTCCGCAATTTTCTCCATCCCTCTATGTAAATAACCCAGTATTGGTTCACAATCAATAACATTTTCACCATCGAGAGTAACAATCAGTCGAAGAACACCATGCATTGATGGGTGGTGAGGGCCCATATTGACTATCATGAGGTCTTTTCTTGTAGTTGGTGCAATCATAAGTTTTTTCCCGAGTCGTTCTTCCATGCATTGCTGAAAGTAAAAAGAAGTTCATCAAAATTTAAACGACTAAGCTCAAATAGTATCACGCTTCAAATTAACGAGTTTTTATCTCTCGAATATTTAACTCACTAATTAATTCTTTATAGCGTCTTCTATTTTTTTTTGACAAATAGGCCAGCAGTCGTTGGCGTTTTCCCAAAATTTTCCGCAAACCTCTCTGGGATGAAGAGTCTTTTTTGTGCAATTCCAAATGTGAAGTAAGTCTTCTTATCTTAGTGGTAAAACTGAATACTTGAAATTCAACAGACCCTCTGTTTTCTTCGTTTTCTTTTTGAGAAATAACCGAAATAAATGAATTTGTTACCATAAAAAAATCCCCTTTCCCTTTTTACAGATATGGATTTTATTGATCAGTAATAATAATGCCATTAATTGGAATCTGGTATATACAATAATCTAATCCAAATTTCTTTATGAACTCCTAATTTTCGGAATTCAAATCAATTAATCCAATTTCTAATTGGATTTAGATAGGGATAGAAAAGGATTGGTACATTTTCGCATCGAAAATTTAGACCTAAAACAAAGAAGGTTCTGTTGATTCATTTCGAGATCTAATCGAGACATTATTCATTTCCTATTGGATATTAGAATGAAATGTGAGACAAGACATGTGATCTATGTATTTGTTTGCTTTGATATACCCTATTATATATATTATATATATATTATTATATATATATATATAGGGTATAGAATATATAGAAAAAGTGTATTATCCACGAAATGTCAAAATTTCAATCGTGGATACAGATGTATTCTTAACATACTGAAACGACTGCCGTTATTGGTATCAAACCAATAACGATTCATACAAGCTAAATCCTCTAATCGATAATTAGGCCAAAGAAAGAGCTTTAATTTCATTAATTGATTTTTCTCTCTATCAAAATGGTTACTGTCATGCGAAACTTGGCTGCTGTCTTTTACGTCCTTTGCATTCCAAAATACTGGATTTCTATCTTCAACATTTCTATTCTTTGAATTAAAACAACTTCGAATTCTCAACTTTCTACGATGTCTAAACGATAAAATCTTTTCAGGAACAAGCAAATTCAAATGATTTTTGTTTCTATTTTCAGTTATTCTTTGGTGTGATGAAATAGTTTCATCAAAATTCTTCTTAGAAACATATCTTTGTTCTTGGTATTTTTGATTAGTTTGGTGCTTACTCTTATGAACCAATGAAATACCTATGGTTTGATACATAATAAATTGTGCATCGTTTTTTCCAAACAGACGAATGGGTTCTATAATCAATATTCCCTTTTTCATCAATTGGCTAAGAGTTAAATTCTTCTCAATCAGCATTATATCCAAACTCATTTCTCCATTTTGAATCAAGGGTATAGTAATTTGGGTTGGATCTATCAGTCTAAGCAGGAGACAATATACCTTGACATTATTGATCAGTCTTTCATTCAAAGTATCGTCCCATCTCAATTGAAAAAGCAAATAACGTTTCAGGAAGAAATCTAGTTCTGCTCTCACGCTGCTTTTGTATTGTTTTTTCTTTTTCCCCTTTTTCATGTCTGATCTTGCATAATTTTCTTCACTATCTTTTTGTTGTGAGAGAACGGATCCAAGATTTCCTGGACTTGTGGGTTCTTTTTCTCCTTGATTTCGATGCTTTTTATTCGATGGTATCAAAAAACTTCCTTTTTGCTTTTGATTTATTTTTTGATTTTCACTACTATTTTCATTTTTATGAAAATTTGAAAGAAGTAATTTGCTTGGTATAAACCAAGGTTTCCTTTTATATGCATTATAAAGTAACACAAATTCTGGGAAGAACCAAGGTTCCAAATTCGCTATGTGACACTTTAGCATTTTTTCATTCATTCCCATCCAATCAAAAAATACTTTGTCGGAGTTTGGTGGATTGATTTCTGGAATCATAAGGTAAAAAAGATCTTTTTTAGGAATTATTTGAGTATTTTGATTCCCATTGCTGACCCAGGCCTCAATATCGCCTTTTTGTTTAAGATCAAAATTGAGAATGTTCCAATCAAAATATTTTCTATCGACCGTTTTTTCGATATATAGAATATCGACCTTTCCTAGATAATTATCGATAGGGATGTTCCTCAGTATATTTTCTTTATGCATGTTATAAGAAATCTCTTGCTTCTTACGTCCTTGAAACGGAGATCTATAAAAAAAGTATTCCGTTTTATTTTCATAATTAAGAAATTTATATGATAAAAGATCATATTTATAGTATTTTTGCAAATTCTCTTTTCTTTTTTGATTAGATAATGAATATACTTCAATTTGTTTTTGTTTTTTTAAATCAATTAATTGGTCTTTTTCATATGAATGCCTTTTGCTAAAATTTTCCTTTTTAGCTATACGACGCTGATGAACTGTATTGCGCCATTTTTCTGGTATTAATCTATACCATCTGCTCTGAGAGAAATTGTATTGATAATATCCTCTTAACCACTTTTGCCATTGATTCATTTCATAACTCGGAAGTTTCTTATCCCCTAATTTCGAATCAACCATTCCTTGTGTTTCAAAAGAATCCTTTATTTCAGGCGGGGGAATTCCTTGAAATTGAAGAACAGCTCTTAATTTATACGAGTTACTAACTTGGATTTGTGATAATTTGAAAAATACATATGCTTGTGACACGTAGGATAAGTCACAAAAAATAGGTGAATTTTTTTGACTATTACTAATATTATCAAGTGACTTTTTTATAGTCGAAATAAATGGAATTAGATTTTTCTTAATTTTATTAATTCTTTCTTGTTTTCTTTCATTATTGTAAATGGATTTATCAATAATTTTTTTTGTTGATTCAAGAAAAAGTTCTGTATTCATTCTGGAAATATTAATGATACATAAAAATATATCTGTGTAGATTCTTTCAATGAAAAATTTTAAAAAAAGAGGTAATTTAGAGATTAATCGAGCATTTCTTTTTTTTAATATTTGCCATTTTTCGAATCTTTTAGCATTATAACTTGTTTTTTTAAGACTAATATTATTTATTCTTGGAGTTACTTTTTTTTGCTCTTTTATAATTCTTTCTATTTGATTTCGAATTGTACTTGTTTTAGTAGTCAAATCCTTGATTTTTTTTTCTGTTAATGAAGACTTTGTCCAATTCGTAGATGCAATTTCACTAAACGATTCGTGAATTAGCTGATTGCTTATTATAGAATCTTTTTCTTCTTTAATTTCACTTGATTCATATACTTTTCCTCCTGTTAATCGAAATAACAGAATTTTGGAAAGTTCTTTTATTATTCTTTTTATAAAAATAACACTTTCGATAACCCATTCTTTTGTTTCTTTTAAAACTTTTCGAAGTAATTTTATTTTTCTTTTAAAAACTATTAGAACTCGAGAAGACTTCTTTTTCAATTTTCCAATTTTTTTTTCAATTTCCTTAAAAATGGGTTTAAAAAAGGAAGGTCGTTTTCGGGGCGACCCAAAAGGAAGTTCAGTTTCCATTCCCCAAACTGTTAAAAAACAAAAAACATCTTTTTCTTTTTTCTTTTTCATTAAACCTTTCTTAGATGATCGTAGTTTCGATTTGTGCCAAGGTTTCAGACGGAAAGGAAATAAGATTTTTATCTGAATACCGTCTGTCAACCAATTTTTCGGAAATTCTGTTTCGGATAATGGAACACCATTATAGGTACATTTAACATGCATCTCTCTATTCCATTCCTGTAAATCCTCAAACCATTCGGGAAATTGAAATAGGAACATGCGTCCACTATTTTTTGCAATTAGCAATGAAGGTAATACAATATATTTTCTAAAAATAGATTGAGTTAGTAACATGCAACCTCTTATTACTTGTGTAACTGGAATGGTATCCCAGGCCTCTGCTATCTGTATTCGCTCTTTCTCCGTTCTTTCCTTCGTCTCTTTTTCTTCTTCTCTTTTTCTTTCTTCTTCTGTATACTCTACAATTTTGAATGCTTCTCCTTTCCCCACCCAATTTCTAAAAATTACTTTAATCAGCCCGGAGATATCAAAAGAAAAAAGAGGGGATTTTTCTATTCTGTCCAAAAAAAGAGGGGAATGTGCGTTTGCTTGAAACAATTCCCAAATAACTATTTTACGTCTTTGAGCCCGCATAGAACCTTTGATTAGACCTCGCCGAAAATCAGATTGTTGTGAATAACGTATCAAAGCCATTTCATCTGTTTCATCGGGTGTATTAGTATCGTTAGTACTAGGATCAGTATCCTCCTTGTCATCAGTAAAAATTACTACGCGTTTGGCTTTTCTTGAACGAATTTCATGATCTACTGGTACGTCTTCTTGATGTTCTCCTGCTTGTTGTTCTAATTCGGTAATTAATTTGTATGACCATCGAGGGATTTTTTTACTTATTTCGTTTATTCTAATCCATTCTGTACTAATTTTTTCATCATTAGCATCAGTTACAATTTTCGTTAATAAATATTTGAAATATTTTGTTCCTTTTTTTGAATCTATTCTTTCTTCTGAAAATAAAGAATGACCTTTCCCATTTAGATTCA